GGAGATAGTCGCACGTAATGACAGATCACGGCCATATTATTAAAAGCTTGTGGTAAGAATGGGTTTCGTTCTAGTGCCCGGAAATAATATTCCAAAGCCTTTGTATGCTCTCCATTGCTTGTGTGTATAAGGCCTATGTTATAGAGTATATAACTTCGATCATAGGGATCAATTTCTGGTCGCGTAGCTTCATAATAATTCTGTAAAGCTTCCGCATAATTTCCTTCGGATTGAGCCAACATCCGTTACGGTCGTTCATTCTATTCAAAAAATCTCCGTTCCAGAACCGTACATGAGATTTTCATCTCATACGGCTCCTCCCTTCTGCGCATAGTACTAAGGGGAATAATCCATAGAATAAAAATGGAACTATTCTCATCTCATCATGAACTGAAAGGAGCTAGTATTTTTACAAGAAATCTCTAGCCAGCCTTCCCGCAAGAGGTTTTTTCTTAACACCAATCATATTAGTGTTAGATATAAATGGTAACTCCAACAATTTCTTTGTTCTCAACGCCTTCTATTTCCAGGAATTAGTCACTTCAACGATCTTTGATGGTTATACGGGTATCCAAAGTACAAACGAGATGGATGTTTGTTGTCCCAACCATTCTTGTTAGTCCCGATACCGATAAGGAAAAGGGGAATTTATAACAAATAACAAAGTTTTTGTGTTGTTGATTCCTAGGTGTAGTGCTTTTTCCCTTATGCTGCCTATTGGTACTAATGTAGTGTAGGATTGACCTGCAATACAGAACCCATAGGTGGAACCTTTCGCTCAATACTCAAATCAACAATTGAAACATCTGAGGCTGCATCAACCGAGGATACACGATAGAAGGAATTGTTCTATCTCCAAACTTCACCTTCACCGAGCGTAGGTTTATTTCAAGAATTTCGTTCTTTCTATCCCGAACCGCGTCTCTTTATCGTAAGACCTGAGGTGAGGGCTAAAAAAAAAACAAGAAAAAAGAATCAAATCGCACCATCTCTGTAATAGGTAAATGCCTTTTTTTCTCCGGAAGTTGTCGGAATTATTCGTAATAAGATATTGGCTGCAATTGAAGAGGTCTTATCAATAAAATTTCCATTTATACGAGATCTAGGCATAATTAGCAATCCATTCTAGAATTCTTTTCATTACCCCTCGGGGAAAATGATCCCACAAACAAAGCAAAGGAATTATACAGTACGAAATAACATAAAAACAGACTAATTTTATTCTAATAAAATAGATATGGGCTTTCCGCTTAAATTGTCCCCTTTTGTTTGGGAAAGATATGAAATATTGGAATCAGATTGATTTCATTCCCATTTTTGTAGTATACCGCGGAACTATTACTATTTCATCTAAGTTAAATAACCAAGGACTTTATTTTACTACGGATTCTGATATGATAACTCGAGAAGTTTTGATTTGGTTATGATCCAAAGAGAAAAAAGAATGGAATAATCATTCCATGAAAAAATAGAGTAGAGTAACCGTACCTTCTGTTTGCATAACGTGTATACACCACGCCATACAATCGAAATAGCAAAATCCATGGGACGATTCAAAAATTTGGAATAGATCCGTGGGGTAGCTGATGAATGAGAGAAGTTATTGTTGAGAAATATTAAATGGGAAAGGAATTATTCCTATGGAACTAGTGATCGGTCGTACCTGTACTGTAGTAATATGAATAACTCGCTATTCACTCAGTTTCTGGTCAATAATAAGATTATGTGGGAGAGGTGGCCGAGTGGTTCAAGGCGTAGCATTGGAACTGCTATGTAGGCTTTTGTTTACCGAGGGTTCGAATCCCTCTCTTTCCGTTTCTGTTAATTCACCAACGTTATCGACCACAATGTATCAAATCAAATAACAATTGATACCATTATTCCAGCAAAAAGATCTTTATTTGATAGAAATTCTCTATTCCTAATTACTGTGGTTATAAAATACAAATATAGGAAAGAGCAAAAAAGAAAAAAAATCCTACTGTTGATCCATTTGTGATAGGTGAAAAAATGCGTATGGATTAAGGCCCTAAGATCTATTTAGTTCGGCGAAAAGGAGACAAAATTCTATGAACCTTTCTTTCTTAATTTTGTTAGGTTCAAGTCTGACGAGAATAATATTCTACGACTAACAACTCATTTATTTTCAAACCGATCCATTTACTATCTATTATTTGATTTACTAATCCTTTATATTGGAATGAGTCAATAGTCAAATGTTTTGGCAATTCCTCATGGGCGGATGAAGCAATATAATTTGTAATCAGACCTTTTGATCTTTGGTTATCCTTCCCTGTAATAATATCTCGGGGTTTGCAACGATAACTTGGTATATCCACTATACGACCATTAACTAAAATATGTCTATGGTTAACTAATTGCCTGGCTCCGGGGATGGTCGAAGCCATACCCAATCGAAAAAGGATGTTATCCAAACGCATTTCAAGTAGTTGTAGTAAAACCTGACCCGTTGACCCTTTGGCTTTTCCAGCGATATGTA